ACAAATCAATTGGTTCCGTCAGGCTAACTATATGCTGTGTATTATCAATGATTTCTACATAAGGCGGTGAGATGATATCTTGAGCAGTTATATCTCCGGGACCCCTGACACAAATGGACGCGTCGCAAGTTCCATATAGATGACTTCTCAATACAACTTCTTTCAAATTCATTAAAATTTCATGGACTGATTCTTGAATACCTGCTATGGTAGAATATTCGTGTGGTAGTTTCTCAGATTTTGCGCGTGTGATGCATGTTCCTTCTATTTCTCCAAGCAAAGCTCTTCGCATCGCAATACCTATTGTGTCAGCTTGCCCTTTCATAAGTGGAGACAGAATAAAGCGTCCATAATAAAGACGCTTACTGTCTGCTCTTGATTCAACGCACTTCCACTCTAGTGTTCGAGTAGATACTCTTACTTTCTCTTGAACCATAGTCATATTATTTAATCAGATCATTGAATCGTTTATTTCTCTTGTTTCTCTTGAAATCTCTTCAATCTTTATTTCTACACACGTCTTTTTTTCGGAGGTCTACAGCCATTATGTGGCAGAGGGGTTACATCACGTATGAAAGTTAGTCGTATACCGCTTCTCCGAATAGCTCGTAATGCTGCATCTCTTCCAAGACCGGGACCCTTTATCATGACGTTGGCTCGTTTCATACCTTGATCCACTACTGTACGAATAGCGTTTCCTACTGTGGTTTGAGCAGCAAACGGTGTCCCTCTTCTTCGACCCCTGAATCCACAAGTACCGGCAGAGGACCAAGAAACTACTTGACCCCGTACATCTGTAACAGTCACAATGGTATTATGGAAACTTGCTTGAACATGAATAACTCCTTTTGGTATTCTACGTATACTCTTACGTGAACCAATACGTCCATTCCTACGTGAACCAATTCTCGGTATAGCTTTTGCCATATTTTAGCATCTCATAAATATGAGTCAGAAATATATGGATATATCCATTTTATGTCAAAACAGACCTTGGTTTTATTTGTACATATGTGACTTTAACGAATATGATTATCCCTGCCGTTGTTTATGTCTTGGGTTGGAACAAATTACTATAATTCGTCCCCGCCTACGGATTAGTCTACATTTATCACAAATCTTACGAACAGACGCTCTTATTTTCATATTTGTCATTCCTTACCTTACCTCTGAATCTACTTCTTGGAAGAAAATAAGTTTCTTGAAAGTTTTCATCGCAAATCGTATTCCCACGAAAGGAATGTGAAAGTTGAAAAAAAAAAAAGACCTAATCTTTCGAATCCTTATTGCGAAGTCGATAAATTATACGCCCTCTGGTTGAATCATAACGACTGACTTCAACTTTGACTCTATCACCTGGAAGTATCCGTATAAAACTACGTCGGATTTTTCCTGAAATATAACCTAGAATCAAATCTTCATTATCTAAACGAACTCGGAACATACCATTGGGAAGTGATTCAGTAATTAAACCTTCATGAATACATTTTTTTTCTTTCATTAAAACCTCTGGGAAGTATTAATAAATAGTGGGGGGAAGAGATTAGATAGCCTGCTTCTCTTTTTTCTAAAATAGGAAGTCTCGAAGTGAATTCGGATATTAGAAGTTAGAAGGATTACCATATATAACACAAAATTTCTCCGCCGATTCTTTCTAGTCGAGCTTCCCGGTCTGTCATTATACCTCGAGAAGTAGAAAGAATGACAATCCCCATCCCGCCTAAAATTCTAGGAATTCGTTGATAGTTAGAATAGATTCGTAGACCAGGTCGACTGATCCGTTTTAAATTGAAAATCTGTCTATTTCTAAAATTTCTAGAAGGGTTTTTCCTATTCCTTCTATGGCGTAGGGTTAAAACCAAAAAAGATTTGCTGTTTTCTCGATGTTTTCTCGCGTTTTCGATAAAACCCTCTCGTAAAAGTATTTTAACAATATTTTCAGTGATATTGGTAGATGCTATTCGAACCACTCTTTTTCTATCCATCTCAGCATTTCGTATAGAGGTTATTATGTCAGCAATAGTATCCTTACCCATGATGAATTAAATTTTTTGCCTCAATATTTTGATATAATGAACATGTTTTTCTTGTTTTTTTTTACTTTTTTTAATGAATAGGGATTATTAAAGGTATATGCGTGAGACCCAATCTACTAATGAATCTGAATCTATCTCGTAATCTTTTTCTTTCTAATAATAGAACCGCGGTCTCTTTTTATAATTTTATAATACCTCGGGAGCTAATGAAACAATTTTAGTAAAATTGAACTGTCTCAACTCTCCGGCAATCGCACCAAAAACTCGAGTTCCTTTTGGATTTCCTTCTTGATCAATGAGAACTGCAGCATTGTCATCATATCGTATTATCATACCGTTGTCACGTTTGAGTTCTTTACAAGTACGTACAATTACAGCTCTGACTACTTCTGATCTTTCTAGGGGCATATTTGTCACGGCTTCTTTGATCACAGCAACAATGACGTCACCAATATGAGCATATCGGCGATTGCTAGCTCCTATGATTCGAATACACATCAATTCTCGAGCTCCGCTATTATCTGCTACATTCAAATGGGTCTGAGGTTGAATCATATCATTTTTTTGAATCTGTTCTTTCAAGGCAAAGGGCGAAGAAAAAAAGAAATATTCTTTGTCCAAAAAAAAGGAAGCCCGCACCTGATATTTTTTTGAATCTCCAAGACAACTATTCACTTATTTCCTTTTAGTCTATTTTTCCTTTGAGTCTACTCTCTATTTTTATTTATTTCCTTTTAGTCTATTTTTCCTTTGAGTCTACTCTCTATTTTTATTTTTATCCCGAAATAATGAATTGAGCCCGTATAGGCATTTTGGACGCTGCTATTGAAATAGCCTTTCTGGCTATATTTTCTGTTACTCCACCGATTTCATAAAGTATGCGGCCCGGTTTAACAACAGCTACCCAATATTCGGGGGATCCTTTCCCCGAACCCATACGCGTTTCTGCGGGTCTTACTGTAACCGGTTTGTCTGGAAATATACGTACCCATATTTTTCCACCACGACGTGCATTTCGTGTCATTGCTCTTCGACCTGCTTCTATTTGTCTCGATGTGATCCAAGCAGGTTCAAGGGCCTGAAGAGCATATTTACCGAAACAAATATGATTGCCTCGATAAGATATTCCCTTCATTCTTCCTCTATGTTGTTTACGGAATCTGTTTCTTTTAGGGTTATAGTTGATGGTTGGTTCTGAATTCCATCTCTACTACAGAACTGGACGTGAGAGTTTCTTCTCATCTAGCTCCTCGCGAATAGAATAGAAAGAATTCACAAATTTTTCATTTCATTTCAATGAAGATATATCTTGAATTAAGATATACATGTATTTAATGAGTAATACCAAAAATCGTGTCTGTGTATTTTACCTAATCTAGATCAAATCTATTAGTTATTTGTATATCTTGTTTGTATAGATTTCTAAACAAATAGCTCTTTCTAAACTTTTGGATTTCTATTTAGAAATATGTATTCTTTTTTTGATATTATTTATTTATTAGTTTATTAGAATGAATCTTTACTTTGTTTTGTTCCTTATCCTAGTGGATTGACCAAAATTTTTCAATTCAAGAAAATCCAGTTTTCGCGGGCGAATATTGACTCTTTTCATCGCTATTTCATTTGTAGGGTTAGCTCATGGCTTTAATAGATGAATGGGTCTCCGGTTCATTTCGCCATCCCGATCCATGAATCCTTCGAATTCGTTTTCAATAGAATCTTTTTTTTTTGGATTCACAGGTTTCATCGTTCCCATCGCTTCGTACTTAATGGTTAGGTCTTAATTTTACAATGGAGCTTAGAATGGAATTTGTTCTTGAGTCAATCTTCTCAGTCTTTATTGGCTCGAAGCTCTTGATTTTTTTTCGATGAGCCGATTCATTTCATGATAGATGAATCAGTATTGATGCTTTATTACATTGCCTTTTTTTAGATGACTCATAGACCTTACATATCATTTATATTGGAATTCTATATCATTGATATTCTTTTTATCTCTTTCTCTCACCCCTTCCTTTATCCATATCCTTCATTTTCTATTTCTCTATTTTGCTTTTCAACTTAGAATCAAATTCTTTTGTTTAGGCAAAAAAATGAATCAGTTGCTACAATCATATGACGGAGATATCATATCTTGACTGGTTCTTTGGATCCAGATAATGTGAAGTGATGAGTTGGTTATTAAGTTCTATAGTTATGAGTTTAGACTCAAGTAATGGGTTGGTTTTTTCACTCCAATCCTAAAAAAATCCTAAAAACCAACGAGTCACACACTAAGCATAGCAGTTATATCAAATTGTCAATCGAATTTTTATTCAACCCTATAGAATTAAGAATGAGAATTACCCATTTTGGTCTTCATTGAAGAGAAAAAGATAAAGAAGGAAGGAGCTTATTTTGTTTCATTGGTGTAGAAAAGAGAAAGATAGGGAAAGGTTTCTTATTTACCGTCTATAAATATCCAAATTTTGATGCCTAATACCCCATGGATAGTTCGAACTATATAGGAACAATAATCAATTTTAGCTCGAATGGTTTGTAGAGGAACCCTACCTTCTCTGATCCATTCGACACGTGCAATCTCTTTTCCATTGATACGTCCTGCAATTTGGATTTGAATTCCTTCGGTATCTGCTTGTTCAGTTAATTCAATAGCCTTTTTCATTGCTTTGCGAACTGAAACCCTATTCTTTAATTGGCCGGCTATAAATTCTGCCAGAATAGTAGGGTTTCCATAAGGTTTTGGAATTCTTGTGATAGCAATGTTAAGTTTTCGGTTCACACAATAAAATTCTTTTTGCAGATTCATCTGCAATTCTTCGATTCCTCGCGGCCGACTTTCACTTTCTAGGAACCCTATATAGATTATGACCTGTATCAGATCGATTCTTTTTTGAATCTCGATACGTGCACTTTCTAGGAACCCTATATAGATTATGACCTGTATCAGATCGATTCTTTTTT